CTTTAATCTAAGTCCAAAAATTCCCTGAGTAAGAACTATTGGATCATCACTTATTCAATGAATAGATATAATAAAAAATTCAAATAAACGTTTGTCCTTTCATACAAAAAAGGATAAGCGGCAGTTTGAAAGAATCAAAATCTTTCGATTTATTATAACTTCTAACTCCTTGAAAAAGATTTTTAAGTCCGGTTGCGGGGTCTAAATATTAAGTATGAATCATAGTTCTAATACTTTAGAATCCATTTTTTTCTATATTCCGTGCTCCAGATACTAGAATAAATATCCGACGGGCTAAAACCATCTCTATCAAGATGACAGACTCACTCTCTGTACTATCAATAGGATCAATTATAACAAGTCACACACTCATATTCCGGAAATACAGAAGAAAAGAAATTCCACGATCGAACTAAACTACCAAACCAAAATAGAATGGGCTAAAAATCTAAGACCCAAGTGGTATTGAAAAAACTAGTTAGTCGGTTCTTGTGAATCTAATTCATAGAAATTCCGTCCAGTAAAATGGAAGAATTATAAATCTCCAAAATAATAGATAGAAATATCGCAAATAGGGCCATTGCAACACCCATCAAAGGAGTAGTTCCCCAACCAGGAGCTACTTTACCATATTCCGAATTCAAAGGTTTCAATAAATTCCCTACAATAGTTCGTCTTGGACCAGATCTAGAACTACTCTCAACAGTTTGTGTAGCCATAAATCCTATTTTTTATTCATTGAGATCTGTTGACTTTGTATACCATTCCGCTGTAAATAAATGATCTTATCCTAGATCCATTTTGGTCTTGAAATTATATAATAATGGAAACAGCAACCCTAGTTGCCATCTCTATATCTGGTTTACTTGTAAGTTTTACTGGGTACGCCTTATATACTGCTTTTGGGCAACCCTCGCAACAACTAAGAGATCCATTCGAAGAACATGGGGACTAGTTGAAGTAATGAGCCTACCAATATTGGTAGGCTCATTACTTCAGTTGAGATAATGAAAAATCATTTCACCTTTTTAGTTGGAACTTTAGGTGGTTCTCTAAAAAAGATAGCGAAAAAAATAATTCCTAAAGTAGAAACTAAGAGGAATGTATAAACCAATGCTTCCATGGATTTGATCGTGGTTTACAATTATAGCTTTCATACCTGTTTATTTGGGATCGTCTCTCGGATAAAGAAAAATAAAGAACAAGAGTAAAAGAAAAGGTAGCAATTCAAATCAAGATTTATCCGGTTCCCTATGGCAAATTCCAATCACAAAAAGAAAATAAAGTCCAAAAGGAACAAAAGAATGTTGTATCAGACTACTTGTCTTCTTGTAGTTGGATCTCCAAGTTTTTGGAATGTTCCAAATTCTACTTGAGCATCCAAATCTGGGTCGATACCAGCAAAAACATCTCTGAACAAGGTTCTAGCACCATGCCAAATGTGTCCGAAAAAGAAGAGCAGAGCAAACGAAGCATGTCCAAAAGTAAACCAACCTCTTGGACTGCTACGAAAAACACCATCAGATTTCAAAGTAGCACGATCTAATTCAAAAATTTCACCCAATTGAGCACGTCTAGCATATTTTTTCACAGTAGCAGGATCACTATAACTGACTCCATTGAGTTCGCCACCATAGAACTCAACAGTTACACCTACTTGTTCGACACTATATTTTGATTCCGCCCTTCGAAAAGGAACATCCGCTCTAACAATTCCGTCTCCGTCTACCAAAACAACCGGAAATGTTTCAAAAAAAGTAGGCATACGACGTACAAAAAGCTCACGCCCCTCTTTATCTCTAAAGATAGGATGTCCTAACCAACCAACAGCTATTCCATCCCCATTGTCCATTGAGCCCGCTCTAAACAATCCCCCTTTTGCCGGATTATTGCCAATGTAATCATAAAAGGCTAATTTTTCGGGAATTTTAGACCAAGCTTCTGATAAACTTTGATTTTCGGCTAGCCCAGCACCAACTCTTCGATATATTTCTTGCTGGAAGTATCCCTGATCCCATTGATAACGAGTGGGACCAAATAATTCAATCGGCGTAGTTGCTGAACCATACCACATAGTTCCAGCAACAACAAAAGCTGCAAAAAAGACAGCTGCGATACTACTGGAAAGGACGGTTTCAATATTTCCCATACGCAATCCTTTGTACAGACGTTGGGGTGGACGGACACTAAGATGGAAAAGGCCCGCTAATATGCCCAATGTCCCTGCTGCAATATGATGAGAGGCTATTCCCCCTGGAACAAAAGGATCAAAACCTTCCACACCCCATGCGGGATTTACGGATTGTACCCTTCCGGTTAGTCCATAAGGATCGGACACCCATATTCCAGGACCATACAATCCTGTTACATGAAATGCGCCAAAACCAAAACAAGCCACCCCTGAAAGAAATAAATGAATTCCAAAAATTTTAGGCAAATCCAAAGAAGGTTTTCCTGTACGTTCATCACAAAATATTTCTAGATCCCAATATACCCAATGCCAGATAGCCGCCAAAAAGCACAAGCCGGAAAACACAATATGTGCCCCGGCCACACCTTCGTAACTCCAAATACCTGGATTCGTTATAGTCCCTCCTGTGATACTCCAACCACCCCATGAATTGGTTATTCCTAAACGAGTCATGAAGGGTATAACAAACATACCTTGTCTCCACATTGGGTCAAGAACAGGGTCAGAGGGATCAAAAACGGCTAATTCATATAGAGCCATCGAACCGGCCCAACCAGCAACCAGAGCTGTATGCATTATATGGACAGAAAGTAAACGACCGGGATCATTTAATACGACGGTATGAACACGATACCAAGGCAAACCCATGAAAATACCTCTTATATCAACAAAAAATGGACACTATGTAACTTTATTGCACTGTAAAAAACTATACTATGGACCCTCTTTTTTTAGTGGATTATCTCGGGTAAAGGATTAATATTTGTTCTAGTTTTTTAGTAATAACGGAAGAATTCTATTCGTAGGAACAAAAGAAGCAGATCTATTCTATACCCGATAAGTAAGAATACGCAATGGTGGAGGGGGGGATTGACCGTATTTTATATGAGTGTTTATATCTTTATATCAGTGAATGCAGACATATTTGTTCATCACTCAAAGAACCTATTCGTAAGAATTTTCCTTTAGTCACTCGGTCTTCCTTTTGTATTTAGGATTTTTTTTACGAATTTATTCATATTCAATCTATATTTATATTCAATCTATAAATAAAATATGATAAATTCAATCTATAAATAAAATATAATAAATTCAATCTATAAATAAAATATGATAAAGACCAATCATTATTAAGACAATAAACCCATTGTTACGTTTCCGCATCAAAGCGAGATATACTACTTAATTCAATTCTTTTTTCATTTTATGCCTATTGGTGTTCCAAAAGTACCCTTTCGAGGTCCTGGAGAGGAAGATGCATCTTGGGTTGACGTATAGTGCGACTTGTCAAATATGTTGGGTCATATGGGATTTCCCCGTTCTCTCTCCCGATCGAGATATCCTCTCTTTCACCCCAAAAAAGATTGATTGAATCAGCAAAAATTTGGAGCGTGAAGTATGTAATTAGATCTTTTTTTTGGGGGGATATCCAGATTAATATTACAAATTTACAATAATTTATGGTTTGCTTGGTTGGACCAATAAAATGAAGCATCCAGGCTCTGTTTAAAAAAAAAACCAATTGGTAATATATCTACAATTACTACTTCTATCATATATTTGTATTTGCTGGAAAACATGAAATAAATTGAAGAAAAGAAGTCGTAGCAAAAAGACGTGGTATTGGAGTATTTGTGCTATATGTGCAAATCCAAATCGGGTAGATCTTTACTCGGAGTAGAACAGAAACCTAAAAGAATTGAATTGAAGAAGCCCAATCAAAAACAAGAAAATTACATCGCGATTTGGATTCGATCTCGATGAAAACAATACATCAATGAGAAGTTAGTTCAATAAGTGTTTAGTAATTTTTTTAGAATTATTAATATAATTAATATAGATAAATATAGATAAACGGGTCAAAAGTCGTCTTTCTTGAAAAATGTAAGAAAATTTCATTAGAAGTTCGAAAAAGTCTGCTATGAAAAAGAAAAAAGAAAGAGGGTTAAAATCTACACATTGATTTTTTTTCGCAATTTTTTGTGAACCGTATGCATCAAAAGGTGCATGTACGGCTCCTAAGGGATAAAATCTTATCCTAATCAACCGACTTTATCGAGAAAGACTACTTTTTTTTAGGCCAAGGGATTGATAGTGCGCTATCGAATCAACTTATTGGCCTTATGGTATATCTCAGTATAGAGGATGATACCAAAGATTTGTATTTGTTTATAAATTCTCCGGGCGGATGGATAATACCCGGAATAGCTATTTATGATACTATGCAATTTGTGAAACCAGATGTACAGACAGTATGCATGGGATTAGCCGCTTCAATGGGATCTTTTATTCTCGCAGGAGGAGCAATTACTAAACGTCTAGCATTCCCTCACGCTTGGCGCCAATGAGTCTTTTATTTGAGAAAAAAAAAAAGAAGACTATGCCTTCGCCATATGAATATTAAGCAATAATAGCATGGCACTTCGAATTCGATATGCGAAAATTTTGCAAAACCATTCGATTATGTATCGAAAGAGTGGTATGAGAAAATGGGTATTTCCGATTTTATCTGATCTATCAGGAGCCTATTTCAGCGTCACAAACTTTTTTGTTTTTACACCGGAAAGCTTTTAACAATCTTTATGTTATGAAATAATATGAAAAAAAAAAAAAGATTTTTTTACTTATACTTATATAACTATATAATATAACTATATAACATTTGCATTTGATTTGAAAAAAAAAAAAGAAACTTTGGGATTGCTGAATAACAGACCAAATAATAAAGCAACGGAACCATCATAGTATTTTTTAACTACTCCAAAAAAGGAAGGGTGGTTATTGGATCATTTACCGATCTAGGTCTGATAGACCCTCTCTATTTTTCTCTTTCTTCGCTGGAAGGTAAAAACCAATTCCATAGTAGAGCCGTATGCAATACGCAAAAGATGCCTGTACGGTTGTTCAATCTTTGTTTTTTATTATTCTTTATCTCTCGCCTTATCGTACGAGATAGAGGAACCTTTTATTTTTATTATGTTATATCGTCAGGGTAATGATCCATCAACCCGCAAGTGCTTTTTATGAGGCACAAACGGGAGAATTTATCCTGGAAGCGGAAGAACTACTGAAATTGCGCGAAACTATCACAAGGGTTTATGTACAAAGAACGGGCAAACCTTTATGGGTTGTATCCGAAGACATGGAAAGGGATGTTTTTATGTCAGCAGCAGAAGCCCAAGCTCATGGAATTGTTGATCTTGTAGCGGTTGAATAAAAAACTTAACAGGGATTCCGCGCAAATACACAATTTGAGATTTTTTCTTCTTACCGCTTACCGGATTTAATAGAATATCTCTATTAATTAATCTATTCTATTAATAATTTAATAATGAATTAATCTAGAATCTATTAATCTAGAATAAGAATATAAGTAATATAGAATGAAAGTAATCTAGAATATAAGTAATTCATAATCATCGGGTTAGGATTGATCTAAACCAGCTCATTATATATATGATTCAACATGCCAACTATTAAACAACTTATTAGAAACACAAGACAGCCAATCCGAAATGTCACGAAATCCCCCGCCCTTCGGGGATGCCCTCAGCGACGAGGAACATGTACTAGGGTGTATGTGCGACTCGTTCCGATCATGGACTAAGACAAAACAGAGAAAACAAATTATTCCGGTATCAGTGATCGGTTAGGATAGAATGGAAAAACTCCATTCCATTCACTATCTTACTTAAAAAAAAAAAAGAATCTTTTATAATATATATCCTTTTATTGTTATTGTGTATCAAATTTATGGTTTCCGTTGGTGCAAATCCAATCACCTCAATTTGCAATTTCAGATGAGAAAGATTTCCCCATTGGTAGCAAATGCTTATCCATTAAGCAGGGGAAATTCTATTTCAAAATTAAAAAGCCGAAAGATTATGCCCTTATTCTTGCAAGAACGGACTAAGAGGGTCAGCTCCCCAGCTAATCTTCACTTCATACTTAAATACCGTTACTGTATAGTTAGATTTTGTTGTGAAAGACTTTTTACTAGCTATTTCATGGGTAGAGCCGAAGAGTGTGAACTGTACAAGTTAACAATAGCATTTATTAAATGAGAGAAGGGGCTCCGGTGTATAGAGAGGACCTCGCCGTTTAAGAAGTAACCATAGAAACGATGGAATCCACTATTTCTTTATCCATTTCTATTTATTAATTGAATATGCTTTTTTGATACCTAGTATCAATAAATACAATTTCTTATTTCGAGGTTAAATGCTTAGGCTTAGAAATAGAAAAAATCGTGGTTGGGAAGGTTATAGTAGCAAAAGCCATTGGAATCTTTTATTTTATACATTGGAAAAATCCGTTTTTATTATTAATACACGGAAAAGAATAACTGAAAGAAAAGAAATCAAATAGTTATTCATCAAAGTTTGATTTATTCAATGACCAGAATTAAACGAGGATATATAGCTCGGAAACGTAGGACAAAAATTCGTTTATTTACATCAAGTTTTCGAGGGGCTCATTCAAGACTTACTCGAACTATTACTCAACAGAAAATAAAAGCTTTGGTTTCGGCTCATCGGGATAGAGATAGGAAAAAAAGAGATTTTCGTCGTTTGTGGATCAGTCGAATAAATGCAGTAATTCGCGAGAATCAAAAAAGGGTATACTATAGTTATAGTATATTTATATATAATCTGTACAAGAGGCAGTTGCTTCTTAATCGTAAAATACTTTCACAAATAGCTATATTAAATAAGAATTGTCTTTATATGATTTCCAATGAGATCATAAAATAAAAATTCCCCGGAGACTGAACTCCGGGAAGGTAGAGTAGAGATTTGTATGATAAAATAGAATCATATGATAAAGTCGTCAAAATGAGCAACCACGTTCAATAAAAAAAGATTTATTCTTCTTCACCGATTCTCTTTTTTCTTACATACAACACGATAATCAAAATTGGATTGTCATAGTTTTTGAACAAAACATCAATCCACATTTTATTTGAGTTTCGATTGAAATTAGAATTCAATTGAAGAGTAATCCTATTTTTTTTTTTTTTTTTTAAGACCAGTAGTTCTAGCGGCCGACTCGCTTTTTTCAAATTGTTTTTCATTATTAAGAAAAGGTAACGAAGATAAAATACGAGCTTGTTTTATAGCAATCGTAATTAATCGTTGTTGTTTTAAGGTCAATCTATTCACCCGTCTAGATAATATTTTTCCCTGTTCACTAATAAATCGACTAATTAAACTCATGTTTTTATAATCAATTCGATCCCCCGATTGGATCGGGGGCAAACGTCTACGAAAAGATCGCTTGGATTTAAGAAAGAGTCGCTTAGATTTATCCATAGTTTGTTTATTCCTTATCCCGAAAATCCTATTTTGTAAAAAATAGGATTTTATTTGCTTTGTTTCTATTTTTTATTTTCTAATTTAGAATTTATAGAATTTAATAATGGTTTTAATGTTTTTGTTTTTAAATATATTTCAATTCAATTTCAATATATATAAATATATGTAATTTAATTATAAATAATATATAAATATATAAAATAAATAAAATAGAATCTATAAATATATGTATATTTATATGTTATATTTAATTATATGTTATATATATACAATCTCTTCTATAATTTAGAATAATATGAAAAAAATATATCATTTTTCATGTTCCTTCGAGGGGTAACACACAAGTGATCAATTTTCTCTATTTCTTTATCTCCCCGTGAATCGTATGTTTGCAACAACAGGGACAGAATTTTCTCAATTCCAATCGACTAGGCGTATTGTGTCGATTCTTTTGAGTAATATATCTGGAAATACCCGTTGATTTCTTATTAACACTGTTTCGAACACAACTGGTACATTCCAAAATAACCCCTATTCGGATATCTTTACCTTTTGCCATGAACCTCCTTTGTGTTTTTAATTCATTTAACTCTTCTATTTTACGATTCGAAGTGAAAAGGAACAAAAAATAAAAATAATAGAAGTTGCTAACTCGAAATCCAATTATGAAGGATCTCGTTCCAATCAATAATAATAATCAATATAATATAGTCAATATAATATAAGTTATAAGTATAGTAATTATAAGTATAGTAATAATTAAGTAATACAATGATTTCTAACTCTATTTAGAATCACAGTACAGTATTTCTGTTTTCATTTAAGTATCCTGTATGATATTCTTGCCCCGCCTTAGCCATTCCATTTCTATTTCTGGTCTCACCCTATTATTTATATTTAATAGAAATGGAATTGATTATTAATTGATGAATTTCTTATTAATTATGAAGCCTGGACCGAATTCCGAGTTTCACTGAGGCCGAATACAACTTTATTCTTTCTCTTTTCTAACTTCAAAAAAAAAAAAAAAAGAAAAAAAAAAGAAGGGGGGATTAATCACAGATATTTGATTGTATCTCTAATCTTCTTCACCCCTTCCCGTGTCAATAACTAGAATGAAAAAAAAGGGGAATATCAATGCATCCGGGAATAAACGATTGATCTCTATCAATAGACCTGCTAAAGCACCGAACCATAGAGTACTTACCACTGGTGCCACGGAGAGATAAGTTTTTAGATCTCGCATTTAAAATCCTCCTTCTTTATTCTTAATTCTTATTCTTTATTGTATTATAATTTGTAATACATAATTACATATATGATCAACATAATTATATGATCAGATGGTTATTTAATTAATAACGACTTGTATTTGTACGCAAAATTCTTAATTCAAATTGAAATGGATAACGATTCATTAGATATTCTTTCTTTTTTTTAACAAAAAAAACGAGGTCCATTTCTTCTCTGCCCGAGCATTCTCTAAAAATATTCATTTTTTTGTTAGGCGGATTTCAGATGGATATAAGTCTTTTATTATTATTTATTATAATATATGTTATACGATATGAAACTAAAAAGAAAAAATGGCAGGATAATTTATATATATCAACCGAGAAAATCAAGATATGGAAAACAAGACAAAGATTCTTTACAATGACACTGTAAACCGATTGAAAGGGATGTAGCGCAGCTTGGTAGCGCGTTTGTTTTGGGTACAAAATGTCACGGGTTCAAATCCTGTCATCCCTATCCCTAACTATTACTTATCTTATGAGCAGTAACAAGGGATCAATTGAGACCGATTAAAAGTAGACATACATACTTAATAGAAATAGATGGATGGATATTCTATCAATATATATATGATGAGAGTTCTATATATATAGAGTCTGATAGTATATGCATGCAAGATGAATTGGGAATCACATAAAATTTTTTTATGATTTATGAAAATAAAGCGCTCTTAGTTCAGTTCGGTAGAACGCGGGTCTCCAAAACCCGATGTCGTAGGTTCAAATCCTACAGAGCGTGATTCCATTCTTGTTAGATCGAGAATGACACTGAAATAATGGAACAACAGTCTAAAGTCTTAATTTTACCTCCTGTGGATTAGGATTAAAACAAAGAAAAAAAATAGGAGGTCAATAAAAAAATGTTAATTAATCAAAGTTCCAACTGATCACCACGTCGGTATTGTAAATATGCAGTTACGAATAATCCAGCCAAAGTAATAGGAATTAGACCTAACACGATTCCAAATAGAAAAACTTCAATCATTTTTATTTGTTTGAAAGGAGAAAGGGAGAGGTAATATATAGCTTGAAACATTAATCTGTATTGCCCATGAATCTCAATGACCAAGAATTGGAAATTGACACGGTAAGGAACTATAGAATATATTGAATATCCCAGAAAGATTGATTTTTATGAATTGTTCATTCAATTAATTTCATAATCTCAAATCAAATCAGTCGTATCTTGCTCAGACCGA